TTTTATATTTATATATAAAATTATTAAAAATGGTTTTAATACGAATAAAATTAAATTCTTTTATTATATAAATATACATATAAATATATATATATATATATATATATATTTACATGTGCGTATGCGTACGTAAATATATACATATATATATATATAATATATAATATTAAATATTTAATAAATTATAAATATATATATATATATATATATATATTTACATGTGCGTATGCGTACGTAAATATATACATATATATATATATAATATATAATATTAAATATTTAATAAATTATAAAAATAAATAATAATTTAAATATTTAATTAAATAATATAATTATTAATAAATAAAATAATATTTAATTAATATAAGTTTATATTAATATTTTTCTATCTAATTAGAATATTATAGGATTAACTTAATATTAATTTTCAATATAAATATTATGAAAAATACAGACAGAAGTATTAAAAATTTAATAATTATATTAAATTTAACTTAAAAAAAAAAAAAAAAAAATCTATGCTAAAAATAATACATATAAATAAAAAAAATTATGATTTTATAAATTTATTTAAAATTTATTTTACATATAAATTTTAGTGTGAATTTTTAATTATTTAAATAATAATTATAAAAGAATTGTAGTAATTAGATTTAAAGATTTAAGAAATTAAGATTTAGTAATATTTAAATTAATAACAAATTTTGTGCCAGCAGTTGCGGTTATACAAAAATTAAATTAAATTTTTTCAGTATTTAATAAATAATTAATTAATTTAAAATAAATATTAAATTATTAGGTAAAATTTTAATTTAAAAAAAAATTATATAATAATTATGATTTATTAAATTTATAAATAAACTAGGATTAGATACCCTATTATAAAATTTATAAAATAATACTAAAATAGTATGTAATAATTTATTGAAACTTAATTAAGTTGGCGGTATTTTAGTTCATTTAGAGGAATCTGTTTAATAATTGATAATCCACGAATAAATTTACTTAATTTAAAATTTTATATATCGTTGTTAAAAAAATATTTTTAAAAAAAAATAATATTTAAAAATTTTTAATAAAATTAATTCAGATCAAGATGTAGATTATAATTAAGAATATAATGGATTACAATAAATTTATTTAAATAGAAGTAAATTTTGAAAAAAATAACTAAAAGTGGATTTAAATGTAATTTTATTTAATTTATTAAAATGATTAAAAATTAAAATATGTACATATTGCCCGTCACTTTCATTTTAAAATTGAAATAAGTCGTAACAAAGTAGATGTACTGGAAAGTGTTTCTAGAATAACAAATTAGAGCTTGGTAAGTATTTCATTTACATTGAAAAGAAATTAAATTTAATTAATTTGAAAAAATAAAATTAATAAAATAAAAATAATAAAAATAATTTTAATATAAATATGGATAATGGGGGTTTAAGTATTTATAAAGAAAAAATTTAAAATTTTATAGTTAATTAGTATTGTAAAATAAATTTGAAATAATTGAAAAATAATTTAATAGAAAGTAAATTTAAATTATTGTATCTTGTGTATCAGAGTTTATTAATAAAAATTTATTGTTAAAAAATTTCGAATTTAAAAGAGATAATTAATTAAAAAAGTTAATGTAGAATAATTATTTTAAATAATTAATTTGAAATGAAATGTTAATCGTTTTTAAATATATCTAATTTTTTTAGAAAAAAATTTAATTTTAAATTTTTTATATATTTAAATTTAGTATAAAATAATTTAAATAAAAAAAAATTAAATATTTTAAGGGATAAGCTTTAAATTAAATTTTTATAATAAAAATAAAGAAAAAATTTTAAAATTTTTAAAATTTATATTGTTTAAAAATTAAAATTTATTATAAAATATTTTAAAATAAATAAAATTTAAATAAATTTAATTTTTTATAAAAAAATAATATTAAATAAAAAAATATAAGAAATAATGATAAAATTAGTATAATAAATAAAATAAAATTATAATAAATTTATAATAAAATAATTTAAAAGAATTCGGCAAAATTTTATATTCACTTGTTTATCAAAAACATGTCTTTTTGAAAATAATTTAAAGTCTAATCTGCCCACTGATTAAAAAAATTAAAGGGCTGCAGTATTTTGACTGTACAAAGGTAGCATAATCAATAGTCTTTTAATTGAAGACTTGTATGAAAGATTGGATGAAATATAAACTGTTTCTAAATTAAATTTAAAATTTAATTTTTTAGTTAAAAAGCTAAAATAAATTTAAAAGACGAGAAGACCCTATAGAGTTTTATAATTAAATAGGTATTTATATTATATATAAATTAAATTAAATATTAATTTAATTATTTTATTGGGGTGATAAAAAAATTTATAAAACTTTTTGTATTTTAAATCAAAAATAAATGAATAAATGATCCATTAATTATGATTAAAAGATTAAATTACCTTAGGGATAACAGCGTAATTTTTTTTTTTAGTACAAATAAAAAAAAAAGTTTGCGACCTCGATGTTGGATTAAGATAAAAATTAAATGCAAAAGTTTAAAATTTTGATCTGTTCGATCATTAAAATCTTACATGATCTGAGTTCAAACCGGTGTAAGCCAGGTTGGTTTCTATCTTTAGAAAAATAATATATTTTAGTACGAAAGGATCGAATATTTAAAATAATTTTAATTGAAGAATGTTATTAATAAATACTTAATTAACTATTTTGGCAGAAAATTGTGATGATTTTAGAATTCATTTATGTATAGTTTATAATATATAGGTAGTAAATGATAATAATAATAGATTATTTAAGAATTTTAATTGGGTTAATTATTTTAATTATTGGTGTATTAATTAGATTAGCTTTTTTAACTTTATTAGAACGAAAAGTTTTAGGTTATATTCAAATTCGAAAAGGTCCTAATAAATTGGGGTTTTTAGGTTTGATACAACCTTTTTCTGATGGTTTGAAATTATTTTCTAAAGAAATAATTTATCCTAATTATTCTAATTACTTATTTTATTATTTATCTCCTATTGTTGGTTTTTTTATATCTTTAATAGTTTGAATATTAATTCCTTATTATTTTAATATAATTTCTTTTAATTTAGGGATTATATTTTTTTTATGTTGTATTAGATTAGGGGTTTATGTTTTATTAATGGCTGGATGATCTTCAAATTCAAATTATTCATTATTAGGTGGATTACGAGCTGTTGCTCAAACAATTTCTTATGAGGTTAGATTAGCTTTAATTATATTATCTAGAATAATTATAATTATGAGATTTAATTTATTAATATTTAATTATTATCAAATAAATATATGATTTTTATTTATTATATTTCCTTTGAGAATGTGTTTTTTATCTTCCTTAATAGCAGAAACAAATCGTACTCCCTTTGATTTTGCTGAAGGTGAAAGAGAGTTAGTTTCTGGATTTAATGTAGAATATAGAAGAGGGGGATTTGCTTTAATTTTTTTAGCTGAATATTCAATAATTTTATTTATAAGAATAATATTTGTAATGATTTATATAGGGGGGTATATAATAAATTTTTTTTTTTATTTAAAATTAAGATTAATTTCATTTATATTTATTTGAATTCGAGGTACTTTACCTCGTTATCGTTATGATAAACTAATATATTTATGTTGAAAGATTTATTTACCAGTTTCTTTAAATTTTATATTATTATTTATTGGGTTAAAAGTTTTTTTAAATTAAAAAATAAATTTAGTATAAATTAATAGAATAATAAATTCTTTCTTAAGTTTTCAAAACAAATGCTTAAAACAAGCTCATTAATTAATTAATTATAAAAAATTAAATTATCTCAATATTTATTAATAAAAGGGTTTAAAAAAAAATATGAAAAATAAATAATGGTTAGGATTTGTCCAGTAATAATATAAGGATTTTCTACAGGTCGAGCTCCAATTCAAGTTAATAAAATTACTGTTGATACTATAATTCAAAAAAAAAATTGATTTAAAGGATAAAATTGAATTCCTTGAATTTTTTTATTATTAGTAAATGGTAAAATAATTAAAATTAAAATAGATATAATAAGTGCAATAACACCTCCTAATTTATTAGGAATAGATCGTAAAATTGCATAGGCAAATAAAAAATATCATTCTGGTTGAATATGAATTGGTGTAACTAAAGGATTAGCAGGAATAAAATTATCAGGGTCTCCTAATAAATAAGGGTTAATTAAAGTTAAAAGAATTAATAATATTAATAAAATAATAAATCCAATTAAATCTTTAAAAGAAAAAAATGGATGGAAAGGAATTTTATCTAAATTACTATTAATTCCTAAAGGATTATTAGATCCTGTTTGATGAAGAAATAATAAATGAATTATGATTATTATTAAAAGAATAAATGGTAATAGAAAATGAAATGTATAAAATCGAGTTAATGTAGCGTTATCAACTGCAAATCCTCCTCAAATTCAATTTACTAAAAAATTTCCTAAATAAGGAATAGCAGATAATAAATTGGTAATTACAGTTGCCCCTCAAAAAGATATTTGTCCTCAAGGTAAGACGTATCCTATGAATGCTGTTCCTATAAGAAGAAATAAAATAATAATTCCAATTATTCAAGTTCTTAATAGATTAAATGATTCATAGTAAATTCCTCGTCCAATATGTAAATAAATACAAATAAAAAAAAAAGATGCTCCATTTGCATGTAAAGTTCGAATTATTCAACCATAATTTACATTTCGACAAATGTAATTTACTCTAAAAAAAGCTAATTCAATATTAGCTGTGTAATATATTGTAAGAAATAATCCTGTAATAATTTGAATAATTAAACATAAACCTAATAAAGATCCAAAATTTCATCATGATGAAATATTTGATGGGGAAGGTATATCAATTAATGAATTATTAATAATTTTAAAAATAGGATGAGTTTTTCGAATAGGTTTGAAAATATTTATCATTTATTAATTAAAAGGTCGTAATGGTCCAAAATAAATATTAGTAATTTTTACTACTGCAATTAAAGTAATAAATAAGTAAATAATTATTATTATTATTATTAAATATGTTTGTTCATTATATAATTTCGTTAAATTAATTTTATTTTCATTGTTAAAAAATATTATTTTTAAGTAAGAAATTATTTCATCATTGAAATTAATATTAATTCAATTTAAATTATTTATGAAGATAAAACTTATAAAAATAATAATTATAAATAAGAATAAAAAAAATAATTTATTATAAATTGATATGGAAAAAATTTCATTAGATGCAATTCTTGATACGTAAATAAATAAAACTAATAATCCTCCTAAAAAAGTTAAAAATAAGATATATGAGAATCAGTAAGTATTAATTAATATTCCTGAAAAAATACATAAAATTAAAGTTTGTAATAAAATTAATATACCTATTGATAAGGGATGATTAATGAAAATTAATAAAGTTGATAAAAATAATAATAATAAAGATAATAATAATTTTGTAATATCAAAGAATAGTTTTTAAAAAATAATAATTTTGGAGATTATAGATAAAGATAATTTCTTTTTCTTTGAAGTTTTTAAAGTATTTCTTATTTTTGATATACAAGACCAATGTTTTTTTTAAACTATAAAAACAAATGATAATAAATATTTATTTAATTATTTTTATAATATTTATAATTGGAAATATAATTTTTGTTTCAAAACGAAAACATTTATTAATTATATTAATAAGATTAGAATTTATTGTTTTAAGAATTTATTTTTTATTATTAATATATTTAAGAATAATTGATTATAATATATATATATTAATAGTTTTTTTAGTTTTATCTGTATGTGAAGGAGCTTTAGGTTTGTCTATTTTAATTTCTATAGTTCGAACTCATGGAAATGATTATTTTCAAAGATTTAATTTAATTTAATGATAAAATTTTTAATAATAATAATTTTTATATTATTTATATGTTTTAAAAAAAAAATATTTTGAATGGTTCAAATAATATTATTTTTTATAATAATTATATTTATAAATTTATCTATAGAAATTAATAATTTTACTAATTTAAGATATATATTTGGATGTGATATAATTTCATTTGGTTTAATTTTATTAAGAATTTGAATTTGTTCATTAATAATTATGGCAAGAGAAAATTTATTTAAGAAAAGAATTTATATTAATTTTTTTTTATTGAATATTATAATATTATTAATAATATTATATTTAACTTTTAGAGTTATGAATTTATTTATATTTTATTTATTTTTTGAGGGGAGATTAATTCCTACTTTGATTTTAATTATTGGATGAGGATATCAACCAGAACGAGTTCAAGCGGGGATATATTTATTATTTTATACATTATTTTTATCTTTACCAATATTATTAGGAATTTTTTATATTTATAGAAAAACAAATTGTATAATATTTTATTTATTAAAATTTTATAATTTTAATAATATATTATTATATTTTTCAATAATTATAGCTTTTTTAGTCAAAATACCTATATATTTTATTCATTTATGATTACCTAAGGCTCATGTTGAGGCTCCAATTTCTGGATCTATAATTTTAGCTGGAGTAATATTAAAATTAGGAGGTTATGGGTTATTACGAGTTATAATTTTTATACAAGAAATAAATTTGAAAATAAATTATATTTTAATTAATATTAGTTTAGTTGGGGGTTTATTTATTAGATTGAAATGTTTATGTCAAATTGATATTAAATCTTTAATTGCTTATTCTTCTGTTGCTCATATAGGAATAGTAATTGGGGGAATTTTTACAATAAATTATTGAGGTTTTTTAGGTTCTTATATTATAATAATTGGACATGGATTATGTTCATCAGGAATATTTTGTTTATCAAATATTAATTATGAACGATTAAATAGTCGTAGATTATATTTAAATAAAGGGATAATAAATTTTATACCTTCAATGAGATTATGATGATTTTTATTATTATCTTCAAATATAGCAGCTCCCCCCTCATTAAATTTAATAGGAGAAATTAGTTTAATTATTAGATTAATTAGTTGATCAAAAATTTCTATAATTATGTTAATGATAATTTCTTTTTTTAGAGCTGTTTATAGATTATATTTATATTCTTTTTCTCAGCATGGAAAATATAGTTTAAATATTTATAGATTTTATATAGGTTTATCTCGAGAATATTTAATATTAATACTGCATTGATTACCTTTAAATATATTAGTTTTAAAAATTGATTATTCTATAATTTGATTTTATTTAAATAATTTAATTAAAATATTGATTTGTGGAATCAAAAATAAGATGAATAATATCTTTTTAAATTATTTTAAAAAATAAAAATTTTTTTTTATCCCCCTCAATTTGTTTTATTAGATTTTTTTTTTTATTTTTTTTTATATTAATGAATTTTTTTTTTATAATTTATTTTATTATAAATAATTTAGTTATATTTTTTGAATGAGAAATTATTTCATTTAATTCTATTAATATTGTTATATCAATTTTATTAGATTGGATGTCTTTATTATTTATAATGTTTGTAAGATTAATTTCTTTTTCAGTAATTTATTATAGTAAAAGATATATAAATTCAGAAATTAATTTAAATCGATTTATTATTTTAGTTTTATTATTTATTTTTTCTATGATTTTATTAATTATTAGTCCTAATATTATTAGAATTTTTTTGGGTTGAGATGGATTAGGGTTAGTTTCTTATTGTTTAGTAATTTATTATCAAAATATAAAATCTTATAATGCAGGAATATTGACTGCTTTATCTAATCGTATTGGTGATGTTATAATTTTAATAGTAGTTACTTGAATAATAAATTATGGAAGATGAAATTATATTTTTTATTTAAATTTTATATTAAATGATTATTTTATAAATTTAATTGGAATAATAATTATTTTGGCTGCTATAACAAAAAGAGCACAAATTCCTTTTAGATCTTGATTACCTGCTGCAATGGCAGCTCCTACTCCTGTTTCTGCTCTAGTTCATTCATCAACTTTAGTAACTGCAGGTGTTTATTTATTAATTCGTTTTAGTGAATTATTGAATAATATTTATTTTATTAAATTTTTATTATTATTATCGGGTATGACAATGTTTATAGCAGGTATTGCAGCTAATTATGAATTTGATTTGAAAAAAATTATTGCTTTATCTACATTAAGACAATTAGGCTTAATAATGAGAATTTTAAGAATAGGGTTTAGTGATTTAGCTTTTTTTCATTTATTGACTCATGCTATATTTAAAGCTTTATTATTTATATGTGCTGGTATAATTATTCATATAATAAATAATAATCAAGACATTCGTTTAATAGGTGGGATTAGAATTTATATTCCTTTAACAAGATTATGTATGAATATTTCAAATTTAGCATTATGTGGTATTCCTTTTTTAGCGGGATTTTATTCTAAAGATTTAATTTTAGAAATAGTTAGAATAAGAAATTTAAATTTTTTTATTTTTTATTTATATTATTCATCAACAGGTTTAACTTTATTTTATAGTATTCGATTAATGATATATTTGATAGTAAATGATTATAATATATTAAGAATTTATAATTTATATGATGAAGATTATATTATATTAAAAAGAATATTAATTTTATTAATAATAAGATTAATTTCTGGAAGATTTTTAAGTTGAATAATTTTTTCTTATCCTTATATAATTTACTTACCTATGAATTTGAAAATTATAGTTATTTATGTGATAATTTTAGGTTTATTTTTAGGTTTATTAGTAAGATCTGAGAGTATTTATTATTTAAATAAATTTATTTTAACTTATAAATTAAGTTATTTTTTATCAATAATATGATTTATACCAAATTTATCTACTTATGTTTTAAATTACAATTTTTTATTATTAGGTCAAAAATTAATAAAAAATATAGATATAGGTTGAAGAGAATTATATAGAGGTTATGGAATATATAACATTTTAAAGAATTATTCTTCTTTTTATTCATTTTTTCATTTAAGAAATATAAAAATTTATTTATTTAGTTTTATTATTTTAATATTATTAATAATAATTATATTAATTTTATTATTAATTTATTTAAATAGCTTAAAAATTAAGAGCGTAATATTGAAGCTATTAAAGTGATTTAATTAATCTTTAAATATTTATAAAAAAAAATTTTTTTTAAATTTACAATGAAAATGTAATGTTTTATTTTAAACTATATAAATAAGAAATATTAATGATTTAATTCACTAAAAATTAAGTTAGCAGCTTAATTGTATTATATTTCTTTAAAATATTAAAAATTTAATTGGAATAAGTATTCAATTTTATCATTAACAGTGATATACCTCTAATTTGGTTTCAATTAATTAATAAAATAAATAAGGAGTAAATAAACTCTATCTTTTAAGTCGAAATTAAATGCATATATGCTTCTTATTTTATAAGATAAATTGAATTAATTATCAATAATTTTTGAGTGCAAATCAAATGTTTTAATTTAAACTATAATCCTAATTTAATATATATATATATATATATATATATATTAATTAATTCAATTAAGTATATTTTGATTTCATTCATGGAATAATCCAATTAATAATATAAGTATAAAAAATATGGAAATTTTAGTTCAAATAAAAAAATTAACTATTTTAAATAAAGGAATAATTGGAAAAATTAAGGCAATTTCTACATCAAAAATTAAAAAAATTACTGTAATTAAGAAAAAATGTAAAGAAAATGGAATTCGAGCTAATGATTTTGGATCAAATCCACATTCAAATGGTGAACATTTTTCTCGATCTATAAGAGATTTTTTTGATAAAATTGAGGCTAATAATATAAAAATATTAGCAATAATAATTAAGATTATAGATAAATTTATTAATATGATAATTATTTATATTAAATTAAATTAATCTTTTTGATTGGAAATCAAATATACTAAATATATTATATAAATAATTAATTACCTCATCAATAAATAGAAATATATAAAAATAATCAAACTACATCAACAAAATGTCAATATCAAGCTGCAGCTTCAAATCCAAAATGGTGATTTATTGAAAAATGATTATTAAAATGGCGGATATAACAAATTAATAAAAATGTTGTTCCAATAATTACATGTAGTCCGTGAAATCCTGTTGCTAAAAAAAATGTTGATCCATAAATTCTATCTGCAATAGTAAATGAAGCTTCTAAATATTCATAAGCTTGTAAAATAGTAAAATAAATTCCTAAACTAATTGTAATAATTAATCTTTGAGAAGTTTGAGAATAATTATTTATTATTAAAGCATGATGAGTTCATGTAACAGTTATTCCTGAAGTAATTAAAATGATTGTATTAAGTAAAGGAATTTGAAAAGGATTAAATACTATAATATTATTGGGGGGTCATATTGATCCAATTTCAATATTAGGTGATAAACTTCTATGAAAAAATGCTCAAAAAAAAGAAATAAAAAAAAAAATTTCAGATACAATAAATAGGATTATTCCTCATCGTAATCCATTAGATACTAAAATAGTATGATTACCTTGAAGGGTACTTTCTCGATAAATATCTCGTCATCATTGATATATTGATAAAATGATAATTAAATATCCTAATATTATTAAATTAACATTAAAGTTATGGAATCATTTAATTAAACCAGTTACTAAAGTTATAGTTCCAATTGCTCTAGTAATAGGTCATGGACTATAATCAACTAAATGATAAGGATGATTGTGATTTAAATGCATTAATTTACTTCTCTAGAATAAAGAGTACTTAAAACAGAAATAACATATGATTGAATAATAGTAACTGCTGATTCTAATATTAAAAGTAAAATTTGAATGATAATTAAAATTAATAATAAGTAAGTTGAAAAATTTCTTCTTCTTCTTCTTAATAAAGTTAATAATAAATGTCCTGCAATTATATTAGCTGTTAATCGTACAGCTAAAGTTCCAGGTCGAATAAAATTTCTAATTGTTTCAATTAAAACTATAAATGGTATTAAAATTTTTGGAGTTCCTTGAGGAATTAAATGAATAAATATGTGTTGGGTATTATTAATTCATCCGTAGATTATGAATCTTAATCATAATGTAATTGATAAAGATAATGAAATTGTTAAATGGCTTGTTCTTGTAAAAATATATGGGAATAATCCTAAGAAATTATTAAATAAAATAAAATAAAATAATGAAATAAAAATAAATGTTGATCCATTAATTTTATTATTATTAGATCCTAGTAAATTTTTAAATTCATTGTGTAATTTAAGAGAAATTATTTTTCATATTATGAAATGTCGATTAGGGATAAATCAAAATGAATATGGGATAAATATTAATCCAATAAATGTTCTAATTCAATTTAATGAGAGGTTAAATAAATTAGTTGAAGGATCAAAAATTGAAAATAAATTATTTATCATTTTCAATAAAAATTTTTATTATTTTTTTTATTAAAGTTAATTTTTGAAAAAAAACTATAATTAAAGATATAATAATTTATAATATTAAATAAAATAAAAATTAAAATAAAAAAAAAAAAAGATAATATTCAGTTAATTGGTATTATTTGTGGGATAAAAGAATATTACTTTGTAATAATTTAAATTTGACATATTTATGTTATAAATTAACTAATTCTTTTCATTAGAAGTAAATGCTAATTTACTATATTTTGGTTTAAGAGACCATTACTTGCTTTCAGTCATCTAATGAATAATTATTTACTCAATTAATAAATTTTTTAATTGAGATACTTTCAATAACAATAGGTATAAATCTATGATTTGCACCACAAATTTCTGAGCATTGACCATAAAAAATTCCGGGTCGATTAATAAAAAATCTTGATTGGTTAAGTCGACCTGGATTAGCATCTACTTTAATTCCTAGTGAGGGGATAGTTCATGAATGAATTACATCTGTAGCAGTAATTAAAATTCGAATTTGATTATTTATTGGTAAAATAATTCGATTATCAACATCTAATAATCGGAAATTTCTTAAATTTATATCTGATTGAATTATATAAGAATCAAATTCAATATTATTAAAATCTGAATATTCATAAGTTCAATATCATTGATGACCAATAGATTTAATAGTAATTAAAGGATTATTTATTTCATCTAAAAGATAAAGAAGACGTAAAGATGGAAGTGCAATAAAAATTAATGTAATAGCAGGTAAAATTGTTCAAATTAATTCAATTATTTGATTTTCTAATAAAAATCGATTAATGTATTTATTAAAAAATAAGTATATTGTTAAATATAAAATTAAAATTGTAGTAATAATAAGAATAATTAATGTATGATCATGAAAAAAAATGATTTGTTCTATTAATGGAGAAGCTCCATTTTGAAAATTTAAGTTTGATCATGTTGCCATTTCTAAAAAAAGGATAATCCTTTATAAATGGGGTTTAAATCCATTACATGTAATCTGCCATATTAGAATAAATTACTTAAAATAGGTAATTCATTATAAGAATGTTCAGCTGGGGGTAAATTTTGATATCATTCAATAGATGAGGATATATTTAATGAAAATAAAATTAATCGTTGATTAATTATTGATTCTCATATAATAATTATTATTAAAAATATAGATAAAAGTGAAATATAAGATCCTAAAGAAGAAATAATATTTCAAGAAATAAAACTATCAGGATAGTCAGAGTAACGACGAGGTATTCCAGCTAAACCTAAAAAATGTTGAGGAAAAAAAGTTAAATTAACTCCTACAAATATTGTAATAAATTGAATTTTTAAATAAAATGAATTTATTATTAAACCTGTAAATAATGGATATCAATGAATAAATCCCCCAAAAATAGCAAATACGGCTCCTATTGATAAAACATAATGAAAATGGGCAACTACATAATATGTATCATGAAGAGTGATATCAATAGAAGAATTAGCTAAAATTACTCCTGTTAATCCTCCTACTGTAAATAAAAAAACAAATCCTAATCTTCATAATATTGGAGGATTAAAATTAATTTGTGTTCCATGTAATGTAGCTAATCAGCTAAAAATTTTAATTCCTGTAGGAACAGCAATAATTATAGTTGCAGATGTAAAATAGGCTCGAGTATCAATATCTATACCAACTGTAAATATGTGATGAGCTCAAACAATAAATCCTAATAATCCAATTGCTATTATAGCATAAATTATTCCTAAAGATCCAAAAGTTTCTTTTTTCCCTCTTTCTTGAGAAATAATATGAGAGATAATTCCAAATCCAGGTAAAATTAAAATATAAACTTCAGGATGTCCAAAAAATCAAAATAAATGTTGATATAAAATTGGGTCTCCTCCTCCAGCAGGATCAAAAAAAGATGTATTTAAATTTCGATCAGTTAAAAGTATAGTAATAGCACCTGCTAAAACAGGTAAAGATAATAATAATAATAAAGCTGTAATACCTACAGCTCATACAAATAAAGGTATTTGATCAAAAGATAAATTATTAATTCGTATATTAATAATAGTAGTAATAAAATTAATAGCTCCTAAAATTGAAGAAATTCCAGCTAAATGTAAAGAAAAAATAGCTAAATCAACAGAAGAACCTCTATGTGCAATGTTAGATGAAAGTGGGGGATAAACTGTTCATCCTGTTCCTGCACCATTTTCAACGATTCTTCTAGAAATTAATAATATTAAAGAAGGAGGTAAAAGTCAAAATCTTATATTATTTATTCGTGGAAAAGCTATATCAGGAGCTCCTAATATTAGAGGAATTAATCAATTTCCAAATCCTCCAATTATAATTGGTATAACTATAAAAAAAATTATAATAAAAGCATGAGCTGTAACAATAGTATTATAAATTTGATCATCACCAATAAATGATCCAGGGGTACCTAATTCTATTCGAATTAATAAACTTAAAGACGTACCAATTATTCCAGCTCAAATACCAAAAATAAAATATAATGTTCCAATATCTTTATGATTTGTAGAAAAAAGTCATTTTCGCAATAAATAAAATGGCTGAGAATAAAAGCGATAAATTGTAAATTTATTAACGGGATTATTTCCCTTTTATTATTAAGCTTTATAGTCAATAATGATATAAAATTGCAAATTTTAAGGAGTAAATATAATAATACTAAGGCTTAAAGAAATTATCTTTATAAATAATTTTGAAGATTATTAGTTTTATTTAACTTAAAACCTTATTTATAAAAAAAATAAAGTTCTAAGAATTATTCCTAATAAAGAAATTAAATTGAAAAAATTAATAAAAATTAATGATTTGTTTTTAATAAAAATTTTAAATCATTTTATTTTAAAATTAAAAAATATTAATGAAGAGTATATAATTCGTGTATAAAAAAATAATATAATTAATCTTATTATAATAAAATTAAAAGAAATAATAAAAAAATTATTATTTAATAAAAAATTAATAATAATTCATTTAGGAAAAAATCCTAAAAAAGGTGGTAATCCTCTTAATGAAAAAAAATTAATTATAATAAAAATTTTTATATAAAAATTTATATTGTAATTGTATAATTGATTAATAAAATAAATATTTAAGGTAAAAAATAAAAAACATATTATTATTCTTAAGAAAGAATATATATAAAAGTAAAATATTCATAAATTTTCTCTAATTATTAATGCTGCAATCATTCATCCTAAATTATTAATAGATGAAAAAGCTATTAATTTTCGTAAAGAGGTTTGATTTAATCCTCCAATTCTTCCAATAATTGTATTAAAAATTATAATTAAAATTAAAAAGTTATTATTTATGTAATATGATATTAAAATTATGGGGGAAATTTTTTGTCATGTTATTAAAATAAAACAGTTTAATCAAGATAATCCTTCTATAATATTAGGAAATCAAAAATGAAAAGGAAAAGAACCTAATTTTATTAATAAAGAAGAATTAATTAAAATAGAAGTAATAAAATTATTTTCAAAATTTTTAAATAAAATTATTTTTAATAAAATTGAAAATAAAAAATTAATTGATGCAATTGATTGAATTAAAAAATATTTTAATGAAGTTTCTGAATTAAATAAATTATTAGAATTAGAAATTAGGGGGATAAATCTTAATAAATTAATTTCTAATCCAATTCAACATCCTAATCATGAATTAGAAGAAATTGATACTATTGTTCTAAAAAATAAAGTAAAAATAAAAAGTATTTTGTTTGAGTTTATAAAAAAAAAAATCTAAAATAAGAAATTTATCTATAAAAGAATTATAAATTCATTTAATATATTTTAGTGTATGATGCACAATAATTTTTGATTTTATTAGATATAGTTAAATTCTATAAAATATAATAAAGGTAAAAAATTACTTTATTTATCCTATCAGAATAATCCTTTAATCAGGCACTTTATTTTTAAAAAAAAGATTTTTCTTTATATTTGGGGTATGAACCCAAAAGCTTTGTTTAGCTTATTTTTAA